TAAAAATAGAGTTAATAATCGAGATTCCTTGCCGATACTATAATAAAAAAGAAATCTATTCAATGAATAGCAGCATAAGATCCATTGAGTTCTCTTCGCACTCCTTTGTGAAAGAGTAGAATGAGAAAGCTAATGAATCTTAAACCCATTGAGAAAAAGAAAAAAAGAGGATAAATACTATAGTTAGTGAATAAAAGAGGGTTTGGGGATAGAGGGACTTGAACCCTCACAACTTATAAAGTCGACGGATTTTCCTTTTACTAGAAATTTCATTGTTGTCAGTATTGACATGTAGAATGGGACTCTCTCTTTATCCTCGTCCGATTAATCCACTTTTTAAAAGATCTCGAAAACTATGAATTGAAGGATTTGATTACTCAATATTCGATTGGAATGGGTTCACAATAATTCTAAAAAAATGCAGAATTTTCTATTTCATAATCATTCCTAATTTCATTCTAAAAAAGAATAAAGAACCTGTATTATGATATGGGTTCCGTGATTAATCGTTTGCTATGTCAGTATCTATACGTGTGTATTAGATGTATAAAGCCCTTACTTTCTCTAAATTTAGAGAGAGTTCCACTACCAACACAACGTAATCAACTCGATTCGTTAGAACAGCTTCCATTGAGTCTCTGCACCTATCCTTTTCCTTTGGATTCTAGTTCGAGAACCACTTGTTTTCTCAAAACATGGATTTGGCTCAGGATTGCCCTTTTTTAATTCCAGGGTTTCTCTGAATTTGGAAGTTACCACTTAGCAGGTTTCCATACCAAGGCTCAATACAATCAAGTCCGTAGCGTCTACCGATTTCGCCATATCCCCTTTTTCCTTTTCTTTGATTGAGACCTGGATTCCTTGTGTAATTTCATCCATCTCTTAGTTTTTTTTGGAATCGTTGAATTCATTACTCGACGTAGTCTAGCAGTTCGTCTCTATTTGACAGACCCTGCTTATTGCAATTCAGAATTGAATTGATTCTATCGTTGATGTATTTGCAATTCAATCCGAATCAATATATCCCAAAGTTTTTCTCTCCCCCCCCCCCGCCTTTCTTTTTTAGAGTATTCAAAATCATACTATAACGCTTGATATTCATTCTTTTTTTTTCTAATCAGAATTAGCAATTTCATTTGCTATGATTCTATGTTCTCCTTAGTGAAATATTAATCATTAAATTATTAAGAAATAACAAAAAAAACAAAATATCTCAAAAAATGTCTATAATGATCGAATGAAAATGCCAAGAAATTCGCATTTTCTCTTTATTATATCTTTCATCATATATATTATTCTTTTCTATGTATTAGATTACTCATCCGAGCCATATCAAATTGAAAATATCTGAAATCAAATTCAATATAGAAATTGGAATAGATTCTATTCTATTCTATTAGAAAAATCAATTTGCGAATTAGAGAAATAAAAAGAAAGTTCCAAAATTTCTATAATCCTATTTAAGGATATCCTCCAGTTAAGCATATCAAGTTAACTTTATCTTTATGAAGTTCTAGTATTTTTTTCTAAGTAGAATTTCCAATTTCGAACTAGTTAATAGCTAAGATTAATAATTAAGATCTGACATTTTACGGATTTCCTATACTATACATATTTCTATTTGTTACACTATTTCTGTTATGTAAGCCCACTTAGCTCAGAGGTTAGAGCATCGCATTTGTAATGCGAGGGTCATCGGTTCAAATCCGATAGTCGGCTTTTTTCTATATCGATGTTCCATGAACAAGAATCTCTCTTTTTCTCCGAATTAAATGGAGAATCCAGGATCTATTATGTGGTTCTACCTTACAATTTTGCTAGATACAAAACAATAAAATAAATAATATATATACAAAAAATCCAGATGTTGATGAAATTCCATTTTTTGTGGTACTTTAGTAGATTTTACTCTGTTTATCCTTTAGTTTAATTCAGTTTTAATTTTGATGTATTCTGTAATGTAAATACAATGAAATTAATTGTGTAAAATGAAATTTCAATAAAATAAACAAGGAGTCTTCATGTCCCGTTATCGAGGACCTCGTTTAAAAAAAATACGCCGTCTGGGAGCTTTACCAGGACTCACTAGAAAAACACCTAAATCCGGAAGTAATCTGAAAAAGAAATTCCATTCTGGGAAAAAAGAGCAGTATCGTATTCGTCTTCAAGAAAAACAGAAATTGCGTTTTCATTATGGTCTGACAGAACGGCAATTACTTAGATATGTACATATCGCTGGAAAAGCAAAAAGGTCAACAGGTCAGGTTTTACTACAATTACTTGAAATGCGTTTGGATAATATCCTTTTTCGATTGGGTATGGCTTCAACCATTCCTGGGGCCCGGCAATTAGTTAACCATAGACATATTTTAGTTAATGGTCGTATAGTCGATATACCAAGTTTTCGTTGCAAACCCCGAGATATTATTACTACGAAGGATAACCAAAGATCAAAACGTCTGATTCAAAATTCTATTGCTTCATCCGACCCGGGGAAATTGCCAAAGCATTTGACGATTGACACATTGCAATATAAAGGACTAGTTAAAAAAATCCTAGATAGGAAGTGGGTCGGTCTCAAAATAAATGAGTTGTTAGTTGTAGAATATTACTCTCGTCAGACTTGAACTTAACGAAAAAAGGAAAAGTTCATAGAATTTTCTTCCCCTTCCCCTTTCCCCGAACTAAATCGACCTAAGGCCCTTAATTCGTATTTTCCCATTCAACTAGCATAAATGGATTAACCCTAGGATCCTTTTTCTTTTTTGTTCTTTCCTCTATGTGTATTTTACATACCACAGTAATTTACTATAAAAAATTTCTATTAAATAAAGGTATTATTGCTGGAATAAATTGTTATTTGATTTGATACATTGTGATCGTTAACGTTGATCAATTAAGAGAAACGGAAAGAGAGGGATTCGAACCCTCGGTAAACAAAAGTCTACATAGCAGTTCCAATGCTACGCCTTGAACCGCTCGGCCATCTCTCCTACATAATCTTATTATGGAAAATAAACTAAGTGAATAGCGAGTTTTCCTATTCCTGCAGTACAGGTACAACCACAACGGCTCGGGGGTTCCATGGTTCTATTGGAAAAATTCCTTTTCATCTAAGTGGAAGGATCCAGGATTTTTTTACTAGGAATTCCGCTCCCTCGAAAAGTTTTAGTTTGGGTTTTCCCCAAACCAAAGAAAAAGAGAATGGAAGAATTCTTCTTATTCCATAATAAAATAGAGGAACCCTAGAATTCTGTTTGCATAAGGTACGCTACGCCATACAATCGAAATCTAAAAAAGGGTATGAGACAATTAATGACTTTAAAAACGCGAAATAGCTGATGAGAGAAGTTATTGTTGAGAAATAGAAAAGTGGAATGAAATCCAATCTTAGTCAAATATTTCATATCTCTTCTTGTCCAAACAGAAGGAAAAGGAGACAATTTGAACTGAGCGGAAAATCCATACCTCTCTTATCCATTTAGAGCATATGGATCGATCGATTTATAAGAATCGAATGTGTTTGTTTTTATGTTATTTTGTGAAGAAATGAAAACAATTCTATATAGAATGGGTTGGGAATTATGCCTAGATCCCGTATAAATGGAAATTTCATTGATAAGACCTCCTCAATTGTAGCCAATATTTTATTGCGAATAATTCCGACAACCTCAGGGGAAAAAAGGGCATTTACTTATTATAGAGATGGTGCGATTTGACTCTTTTTTTTTTTTTTTTTTAGCCTTACCTACACCTCAGTCTTACGAGAAAGAGAGGGGGTTCGCATAGAGAGAACAAAATTAGTAAAGGAAACCCACGCTTGGGGAAGGTGAGGTGAACTAACAATTCCTTCTGTCGTGTATCCTCGATTGATGCGGCCTCAGATGCTTCAATTGTAGATTTGAGTATTGAGCGAAAGGTTACACCTACAGGATAGGTTCTGTATTACAGGCCAATCCTACTCTACTAGTACCAATAGGCAGCATAGGGGAGAAAAGCACTACACCTAGAAATAGGAATCAACAAGAGAAAAACTTTGTTAGAAATTAGCCCTTTCCTGATCGGTATCAGGGCTGGGAAGAATGGTTGGGATAACAAACAACCATCAGGTTTGTACTTTGGATACCCCTATAACCATCAAAGATCGTTGAAGTGGCTAATTCCTCTAAATAGGAGGCGTTGAGAACAAAGAAATTCTTGGAGCTATCGTTTTCCTCTAGCATTAATAGAATTCATTGGTGTTAAGAAAAACCTCTTGCGGGAAGGTTGGCTAGAGATTTCTTGGAAAAATACCAGCCCCTTTCGGTTCATAATAAGATGGGACTAATTCTATTTTTATTCTATAGATTATTTCGCTTAGTACTATGTACAGAAGGGAGGAGCCGTATGAGATGAAAACCTCATGTACGGTTTTGGAACGGAGATTTTTTGAATAGAATGAACGACCGTAACGGATGTTGGCTCAATCCGAAGGAAATTATGCGGAAGCTTTGCAGAATTATTATGAAGCTACGCGACTAGAAATTGATCCCTATGATCGAAGTTATATACTCTATAATATAGGCCTTATACACACAAGCAATGGAGAGCATACAAAGGCTTTGGAATATTATTTCCGGGCACTAGAACGAAACCCCTTCTTACCGCAAGCTTTTAATAATATGGCCGTGATCTGTCATTACGTGCGACTATCTCCACTATAGAAAGAAGAAAAAAAAAAGGAAAGGATCAAATTTTCTAGTAAATACTAGAAAAAGGGCTTTCTACATAGGGATCGTCAAAACAACGATTTTGCCCTATCAGCTGTAGGAAGGAAGGACACTTCACGAGAATCAAAATAGGAAGAAAGTATGGCCTATACTACTACTCTATGGATAAAGTTCCCAAATTGATAGAGAAAGCACCGTAAAGATCCATTAGTGAGCGACTGGGTCGATACAACTAAAAAAAACTGCTTACTTATCCCATGATATGGGGCAAAATTTAGGAATCTGCTTATG